GCTAGTGTAGCTTAAACCAAAGCATAACACTGAAGATGTTAAGATGAACCCTAGAAACGTTCCACGGGCACAAAGGCTTGGTCCTGGCTTTACTATCAGCCTTAGCTCAATTTATACATGCAAGTATCCGCATCCCTGTGAGAATGCCCTCAATCCCCTGCCCGGGGACGAGGAGCAGGCATCAGGCACCACAAATATTAGCCCAAGACGCCTTGCTACGCCACACCCCCAAGGGAATTCAGCAGTAATAAACATTAAGCCATAAGTGTAAACTTGACTTAGTTAGAGCTAAAAGGGTCGGTAAAATTCGTGCCAGCCACCGCGGTTATACGAAAGACCCCAGTTGATAACTACGGCGTAAAGGGTGGTTAAGGGATATAAAAATAAAGCTAAAGACTCTCTAAGCCGTCATACGCACTCCGAGAGCACGAAACCCTGACACGAAAGTAGCTTTAAACAAACTTCACCTGACCCCACGAAAGCTAAGAAACAAACTGGGATTAGATACCCCACTATGCTTAGCCTTAAACCTAGATGTACTTTTACACACACATCCGCCTGGGTACTACGAGCACAGCTTAAAACCCAAAGGACTTGGCGGTGTCTCAGACCCACCTAGAGGAGCCTGTTCTAGAACCGATAACCCCCGTTAAACCTCACCACTTCTTGTTTTCCCCGCCTATATACCGCCGTCGTCAGCTTACCCTGTGAAGGCCTAGCAGTAAGCAAAGTGGGCTCGCCCCAAAACGTCAGGTCGAGGTGTAGCGCACGAAGTGGGAAGAAATGGGCTACATTTTCTACAATAGAATATTACGAATGGCACCCTGAAACAAATGCCTGAAGGTGGATTTAGTAGTAAAAAGCAAATAGAGTGTCCTTTTGAATTAGGCTCTGAGACGCGCACACACCGCCCGTCACTCTCCCCTCACACATCAAACTCAAACCAAACATTCTTAATTAAACATTTATCAGCACGGGGAGGCAAGTCGTAACATGGTAAGTGTACCGGAAGGTGCACTTGGAATACCAGGACGTGGCTGAGATAGATAAGCATCTCCCTTACACCGAGAAGACATCCATGCAAGTTGGATCGCCCTGAGCTAAACAGCTAGCTTAATTACTAAAATAACAAAAACAACATTAAAACATTTTACTAAACCAAAATATATTAAACTAAAACATTCTCCCGCCCTAGTATGTGAGACAGAAAAGGCACGCCTTAAAGCCATAGAAGTAGTACCGCAAGGGAACGCTGAAAGAGAAATGAAATAATTCATTTAAGCACAACAAAGCAGAGACTAATCCTCGTACCTTTTGCATCATGATTTAGCCAGCCCTCCTGAGCAAAGTGCACTTTAGTTCAAAGCCCCGAAACTAAGTGAGCTACCCCGAGACAGCCTATTAATTAGGGCCAACCCGTCTCTGTGGCAAAAGAGTGGGAAGAGCTCCGGGTAGAGGTGACAGACCTACCGAACTTAGTTATAGCTGGTTGCCTAAGAAATGAATAGAAGTTCAGCCTCGCATTCCTCACCTCACTAAAAATTTTTAAATACACGAGCCAGAGAAACATGCGACAGTTAATCAAAGGGGGTACAGCCCCTTTGAAACAGGATACAACCTCATCAGGTGGTTAAAGATTATATTAAATAAAATAAGCCACTCTAGTGGGCCTAAAAGCAGCCATCTAGACAGAAAGCGTTAAAGCTCCGGCGGATTAGAAATTTATTATCTAAATATTATATCTAAAACCCCTAATTATATTAGGCCACTCCATGCCCGCATGGAAGAGATACTGCTAAAATGAGTAATAAGAAGGAACCTCCTTCTCCTAGCCTATGTGTACGCTAGATCGGACCCTCCACTAGCAATTACCGAACCCAATCAAAGAGGGCAATGTGATTATATCAAAAACCAAGAAATTCTCACATAACCCTATCGTTAACCCCACACTGGAAGGCCAAATAGGAAAGACTAAAAGAAAAGGAAGGAACTCGGCAAACATAAGCCTCGCCTGTTTACCAAAAACATCGCCTCCTGCAAAAATCAACGTATAGGAGGTCTTGCCTGCCCAGTGACAAGTTAAACGGCCGCGGTATTTTGACCGTGCGAAGGTAGCGCAATCACTTGTCTTTTAAATGAAGACCTGTATGAATGGTGGAACGAGGGCTTAACTGTCTCCCCTTTCAAGTCAATGAAATTGATCTGCCCGTGCAGAAGCGGGCATACAAATACAAGACGAGAAGACCCTTTGGAGCTTAAGATACAAGATCACTATGTCAGACCCTAAAAGTTAAACTAAATAGCAACTGATCCTTATCTTCGGTTGGGGCGACCGCGGGAGAAAATAAAGCTCCCACGCGGACTGGGGTTAATCCCCTAAAACCAAGAAAGACATTTCTAAGTCACAGAATATTTGACCACAAAGATCCGGCTTACAACTGCCGACCAACGGACCAAGTTACCCTAGGGATAACAGCGCAATCCCCTTCCAGAGTCCATATCGACAAGGGGGTTTACGACCTCGATGTTGGATCAGGACATCCTAATGGTGCAGCCGCTATTAAGGGTTCGTTTGTTCAACGATTAAAGTCCTACGTGATCTGAGTTCAGACCGGAGCAATCCAGGTCAGTTTCTATCTGTAATGCCACTCTTCCCAGTACGAAAGGACCGGAAAAAGGGGGCCCATATTGTAAATACGCCCCACCCCAACTTAATGACATCAACTAAATTAAATAAAGGGAGGGCATAACCCTGCATCAAGATAAGATTATTAAGATGGCAGAGCCCGGTAATTGCAAAAGGCCTAAGCCCTTTCAACCGGAGGTTCAAATCCTCCTCTTAATTATGATTACCCTCCTAGCTACACATGTAATCAACCCCCTAGCCTACATCGTACCCGTTTTACTAGCAGTCGCTTTTCTTACCCTAATTGAACGAAAAGTCCTAGGCTACATACAACTACGTAAAGGTCCAAACGTGGTAGGACCTTATGGACTACTACAACCAATTGCAGACGGCGTCAAACTATTTATTAAAGAACCAGTCCGTCCCTCAACTTCCTCCCCATTTCTATTTCTAGCCACCCCAATACTAGCCCTAACCCTAGCCCTAATATTATGAGCGCCCATACCCATCCCCCACCCCGTCACCGACTTAAACCTCGGTATATTATTTATCCTAGCCCTATCCAGCCTAGCAGTCTACTCCATCCTGGGGTCAGGATGAGCATCCAACTCAAAATATGCTCTAATTGGGGCCCTACGAGCAGTCGCCCAAACTATTTCCTACGAAGTTAGTCTAGGCCTAATTTTATTATCTATCATCGTTTTCACAGGAGGTTTCACCCTACAAATATTTAATACGACCCAAGAAGCCATTTGGCTCCTCTTCCCAGCTTGACCCCTAGCTGCCATATGATATATTTCCACCCTAGCAGAAACAAACCGAGCCCCCTTCGACCTTACAGAAGGAGAATCTGAACTTGTCTCAGGTTTTAATGTAGAATATGCCGGAGGTCCATTCGCCCTGTTTTTTTTAGCTGAATATGCCAATATTCTCCTAATAAATACACTATCAACTATTCTATTCCTAGGAGCAACCTACTCCCCCACCACCCCCGAACTTGCCTCACTTAACATTATAACAAAAGCTGCATTATTATCAATATTATTCCTTTGAGTGCGTGCCTCCTACCCCCGTTTCCGTTACGATCAACTAATACACCTAGTATGAAAAAACTTTCTACCCATAACATTAGCTCTCCTCTTATGACATGCCGCCCTTCCAATCGCATTTACGGGCCTACCACCCCAGTTATAAAAAGGAGCTGTGCCTGAATGCCCAAGGACCACTTTGATAGAGTGACTTATGAAGGTTAATCCTCCCGGCTCCTTAGAAAGAAGGGACTCGAACCCATATTGTGGAGATCAAAACCCCAAAGTGTTTCCATTACACCACTTCCTAGTAAGATCAGCTAAATTAAGCTTTTGGGCCCATACCCCAAAAATGTAGGTTAAAATCCTTCTCTTACCAATGAGCCCCTACGTCATCATAATCCTACTATCAAGTCTAGGCCTGGGCACAGCCCTGACATTTATAAGCTCCCACTGACTACTTGCCTGAATAGGCCTCGAGATCAATACATTAGCAATCCTACCCCTTATAGCTCAACATCACCATCCCCGAGCAGTAGAAGCCACCACCAAATATTTTCTGGCCCAAGCTGCTGCCGCAGCAACTATCCTATTCGCCAGCACTATCAATGCCTGAGCCACAGGAGAATGAAATATTTACTGCCTAACACACCCCATCGCAACCACACTAATTACCATGGCACTAGCACTAAAAGTGGGCCTAGCCCCCGTCCACTTCTGAATACCCCCCGTAATACAAGGCCTAGATCTCCCCACCGGACTAATTATAGCAACCTGACAAAAACTAGCACCATTCGCATTAATTATTCAAATAGCCCCATCAGCCCATCCCCAATTATTAACCGCCCTAGGATTATTATCAGTCTTCATCGGAGGATGAGGAGGTCTCAACCAAACCCAACTACGAAAAATTCTGGCCTACTCATCCATTGCTCATCTAGGCTGAATAATTGTCATCGTACAATTTAAACCACAACTAACTATCCTAACCTTGATTATTTACATTATTATAACATCAGCAACCTTCCTAACATTTAAATTAATAAACACCACAAAAATTAATACACTAGCAATAAGCTGATCTAAAGCCCCCATCATCACAACCACTGCAGCCCTCGCTCTACTATCCCTAGGAGGCCTCCCCCCACTAACAGGTTTTATACCAAAATGATTAATTTTACAAGAATTAGCCACACAAGGGCTCCCTCTAACCGCAACCATCATAGCGCTCAGCGCCCTACTAAGCCTATATTTTTACCTACGGCTATGCTACGCTATAACCCTAACAATTTCACCAAACACAAACAACTCTTTAACCCCATGGCGTCTACAAAATACACAAAACACAACTCCCCTGGCTATCTTTATAACTGCAACTCTACTCCTCCTTCCACTAACCCCTTTAGCCCAAGCACTAACTTAGAGACTTAGGATAATACTAGACCAAAAGCCTTCAAAGCTTTAAGTAGGAGTGAAAATCTCCTAGTCCCTGTATAAGACTTGCAGGACTCTATCCCACATCTTCTGAATGCAACCCAGACACTTTAATTAAGCTAAAGCCTTACTAGATGAGAAGGCCTCGATCCTACAAACTCCTAGTTAACAGCTAGACGCTCAAGCCAGCGAGCATTCATCTACTTTCCCCGCCTCCAACAAAAAGGCGGGGAAAGCCCCGGCAGGTGATTAGCCTGCTTCTTTGGATTTGCAATCCAACGTGTAATACACCACAAGACTCATGATAGGAAAAGGACTTAAACCTTTGTTCATGGAGCTACAATCCACCGCCTAACCCTCGGCCATCCTACCTGTGACGATCACGCGCTGATTTTTCTCAACTAACCATAAAGATATTGGCACCCTCTACCTAGTATTTGGTGCCTGAGCAGGAATAGTTGGTACGGCCCTCAGCCTCCTAATTCGGGCAGAGCTAGCCCAACCCGGCGCCCTTCTAGGGGACGACCAAATTTATAATGTTATTGTCACTGCCCATGCCTTCGTAATAATTTTCTTTATAGTAATACCAATTATAATTGGAGGCTTTGGAAACTGACTTGTCCCCTTAATAATTGGAGCGCCCGATATGGCATTCCCCCGAATAAATAATATGAGCTTTTGATTACTTCCCCCTTCCTTCCTACTATTACTTGCCTCCTCTGGAGTAGAAGCAGGGGCAGGAACAGGATGAACTGTCTATCCCCCCCTTGCTGGAAACCTCGCACATGCCGGGGCTTCTGTAGATTTAACTATTTTCTCCCTTCATCTTGCAGGGGTATCATCCATTCTAGGAGCCATTAATTTTATTACAACCATTATTAACATAAAACCACCAGCAATTTCACAATATCAAACACCTTTATTTGTATGGGCTGTCTTAATTACAGCTGTTCTTCTATTATTATCTCTACCAGTACTGGCTGCCGGCATTACTATACTCCTAACAGATCGAAACCTAAATACTACATTCTTTGATCCTGCAGGCGGAGGAGATCCTATTTTATATCAACATCTTTTCTGATTCTTTGGGCACCCAGAAGTTTACATTTTAATTCTACCAGGATTTGGAATAATCTCTCATATCGTAGCCTATTATGCCGGTAAAAAAGAACCATTTGGTTATATGGGTATAGTATGAGCTATAATGGCTATTGGCCTCTTAGGCTTTATCGTCTGAGCCCATCACATATTTACAGTAGGAATAGATGTAGACACCCGAGCATACTTTACATCTGCAACAATAATTATTGCAATTCCAACCGGAGTTAAAGTATTTAGCTGACTTGCTACCCTGCACGGAGGATCAATTAAATGAGAAACCCCGCTACTATGAGCTCTTGGTTTCATCTTCCTTTTTACAGTAGGAGGACTAACCGGAATTGTCCTTGCTAATTCATCCCTAGACATTGTATTACACGACACCTACTATGTAGTAGCCCATTTCCATTATGTACTCTCAATAGGCGCTGTATTCGCTATTATGGGGGCCTTCGTCCACTGATTCCCACTCTTTACAGGATACACCATGCACAACACCTGAACAAAAATTCATTTCGGAACAATATTTGTAGGTGTAAACCTTACCTTCTTCCCACAACACTTCCTAGGACTGGCCGGAATGCCACGACGATACTCCGACTACCCAGATGCCTACTCACTATGAAATATCATTTCATCTATTGGTTCTCTAGTATCCCTAGTAGCAGTTGTAATATTTCTCTACATCCTATGAGAGGCCTTTACTGCTAAACGAGAAGTCCTTTCCGTTGAATTAACCTCTACAAACGTGGAATGACTACACGGATGCCCACCACCTTACCATACATTTGAAGAACCTGCCTTCGTGCAAGTACAAGCAAATTAACGAGAAAGGAAGGAATCGAACCCCCGTAAACTAGTTGTTAGCCAGTCACATAACCGCTCTGTCACTTTCTTCCATAAGATACTAGTAAAAACGAATATTACTCTGCCTTGTCGAGGCAAAATTGTAGGTTAAAATCCTGCGTATCTTAAGCTTCACAGCTTAATGGCACATCCCTCACAACTAGGATTCCAAGACGCGGCCTCCCCTGTAATAGAAGAACTTCTGCACTTCCACGACCATGCCTTAATAATTGTTTTCCTAATTAGCACCTTAGTCTTATATATTATTGTCGTAATAGTTACTACTAAACTTACTAATAAATACATCCTAGATTCTCAAGAAATCGAAATTGTCTGAACAATTCTTCCGGCAGTAATCCTTATTTTAATTGCTCTCCCTTCCCTTCGAATTCTTTATCTAATAGATGAAGTCAATGACCCTCACCTAACAGTAAAAGCTATGGGTCACCAATGATATTGAAGCTACGAATACACAGACTACGAGAATTTAGCCTTTGACTCATATATAATCCCAACACAAGACCTGGCCCCCGGACAATTCCGATTACTTGAAACCGACCACCGAATAGTTATTCCAATGGAATCTCCAATTCGAGTTCTAGTATCAGCTGAAGATGTTCTACACTCCTGAGCTGTACCAGCACTAGGTATTAAAATAGATGCCGTCCCAGGACGACTAAACCAAACAGCCTTTATTACTTCTCGCCCCGGAGTATTCTACGGACAATGTTCCGAAATTTGCGGAGCTAATCACAGTTTCATACCTATCGTTGTAGAAGCCGTCCCTCTAGAACACTTTGAGAACTGGTCCTCCCTTATGCTTGAAGACGCCTCACTGGAAAGCTAAATAGGGATTAGCGTTAGCCTTTTAAGCTAAAGATTGGTGACCCCCAACCACCTCTAGTGATATGCCACAATTAAATCCCGCCCCATGATTTGCAATTCTTGTATTCTCGTGACTAATTTTCCTAACAGTAATTCCCCATAAAGTCTTAAATCATACTTTCACAAACGAGATCACAACATTAAGCACAGAAAACCTTAAATCAGACACCTGAAACTGACCATGGCACTAAACCTATTTGACCAATTCATAAGCCCCACACACCTGGGCATTCCCCTAATTGCCATTGCACTCACTCTACCTTGAATTCTAGTTCCCTCCCCAACTACCCGCTACCAAAATAACCGCCTAGTCTCCCTACAAAGCTGATTTATCAAAACTTTCACACAACAACTATTAATGCCCCTAAATCAAGGGGGGCACAAATGAGCAATAATCTTAGCTTCATTAATAATTTTTATTCTCACACTAAATATCCTAGGACTTCTACCTTATACATTTACGCCTACAACCCAACTATCACTAAATATGGGACTAGCCGTGCCACTATGGCTAGCCACAGTTATCATTGGCCTCCGAAATCAACCCACCGCAGCCCTAGGCCATCTCCTGCCAGAAGGAACACCTGCCCCATTAATCCCAATCCTAATTATTATCGAAACAATTAGCCTATTTATTCGACCCCTTGCACTGGGCGTACGACTCACAGCCAACCTCACAGCGGGCCACCTACTAATTCAACTAATCTCAACTGCAACAATTACCCTCATCCCCATAATAACCACAGTAGCCACACTCACCGCAATCCTTCTGGTATTACTAACTCTGCTAGAAGTAGCAGTAGCCATCATTCAGGCCTATGTATTCGTCCTACTATTAAGCCTATATTTACAAGAAAACGTCTAATGGCCCACCAAGCACACGCATATCATATGGTTGATCCAAGCCCATGGCCCTTAACCGGCGCAGTAGCTGCTCTTCTTATAACGTCAGGTTTAGCAATCTGATTCCACTTCCACTCAACAACCCTAATGTCATTAGGATTAGTATTACTACTTCTTACTATATATCAATGATGACGAGATATTGTCCGAGAAGGCACCTTCCAAGGACATCACACGCCCCCTGTACAAAAAGGCCTCCGATACGGGATAATCCTCTTCATTACCTCAGAAGTATTCTTTTTCCTGGGATTTTTCTGAGCCTTTTACCACTCTAGCTTAGCCCCTACACCCGAGCTAGGAGGATGCTGACCCCCTACCGGAATTACAACACTAGACCCATTCGAAGTGCCACTTCTCAATACTGCCGTGCTTTTAGCATCAGGTGTAACAGTAACATGATCCCACCACAGCCTCATAGAAGGAGAACGCAAACAAGCAATTCAATCACTTGCCCTGACAATCTTACTAGGCTTCTACTTTACTGCTCTCCAAGCCATAGAATATTATGAAGCCCCCTTTACTATTGCTGATGGTGTCTACGGCTCAACCTTCTTCGTAGCAACAGGCTTCCACGGACTACACGTTATTATTGGCTCAACCTTCCTCGCTGTTTGCCTCCTCCGACAAATTCAATATCACTTTACATCAGAACACCACTTTGGATTTGAGGCAGCTGCCTGATACTGACACTTTGTAGACGTCGTATGATTATTCCTATATGTCTCTATTTACTGATGAGGCTCATATCTTTCTAGTATTCAAAGTTAGTACGAGTGACTTCCAATCACCTAGTCTTGGTTAAAATCCAAGGAAAGATAATGAATCTAATCATAACCATTCTACTTATTACTACAGCCCTCTCTATAATTTTAGCACTAGTATCATTCTGACTCCCCCAAATAAATCCGGACGCAGAAAAACTCTCCCCCTATGAGTGTGGCTTCGACCCGCTAGGATCGGCACGTCTCCCATTCTCTTTACGCTTCTTCCTAATCGCCATTCTATTTCTTCTTTTTGATCTAGAAATTGCCCTCCTCCTCCCCCTCCCCTGAGGTAACCAACTACCTGATCCCACCTATACACTACTATGGGCCGCAACTGTCCTTATTCTACTAACACTAGGCCTAATCTATGAATGAATACAAGGAGGCCTAGAATGAGCTGAATAGAGGGTTAGTCCAAATATAAGACCTCTGATTTCGGCTCAGAAAACCGTAGTTCAAATCTGCGACCCTCTTATGACACCAGTATACTTTAGCTTTACTTCAGCATTTACCCTAGGACTCATAGGCCTAGCCTTCCACCGTACCCACCTCCTGTCAGCCCTATTGTGTTTAGAAGGAATAATATTATCCCTATTCATCGCCCTAGCCCTATGAATATTACAACTAGAATCAACTACCTTTTCCGCGGCCCCAATCCTTCTACTAGCTTTTTCTGCTTGCGAAGCTGGAGCAGGACTCGCCCTGCTCGTTGCCACAGCTCGAACCCATGGAACAGACCGACTACAAGCCCTAAATCTCCTACAATGCTAAAAATCTTAATTCCAACAATTATACTATTTCCCACAATCTGATTCTCATCCCCTAAATGACTTTGAACAACCACAACCCTTCAAAGCCTAACTATTGCCTTAATTAGCCTCAACTGAATCAAATGATCCTCAGAAACAGGTTGAACCTCCTCTAACCTATATATAGGCACAGACCCTTTATCAACGCCCCTATTAGTACTCACCTGCTGACTTCTGCCCTTAATAATTCTTGCTAGCCAGAATCACATCAAAACAGAACCTATTGCTCGCCAACGAAGTTACATTACCTTGCTGGCCTCACTACAAACCTTCCTAATCATAGCGTTCGGGGCCACCGAAATCATCATATTTTATGTTATATTTGAAGCAACCCTTATTCCAACCCTAATTATTATTACTCGCTGAGGAAATCAAGCCGAACGCTTAAGTGCAGGGACATACTTCTTATTTTATACCCTAGCAGGCTCTCTTCCTCTACTAGTAGCCCTACTTCTACTACACCAAAATACAGGAACACTATCAATACTTATTATTCAATATTCACAACCCCTAATCCTAAACTCCTGAGGTGACAAAATCTGATGAGCAGGTTGCTTAATCGCCTTCTTAGTAAAAATACCATTATATGGCGTCCACCTGTGACTACCAAAAGCTCATGTAGAAGCCCCCGTAGCAGGATCAATAGTACTAGCAGCAATTTTACTAAAATTAGGAGGCTACGGTATAATACGAATAATAGTTATTCTAGACCCCCTATCTAAAGACATAGTATATCCTATTGTTGTGCTAGCCTTATGAGGCGTAATCATAACAGGATCTATTTGCCTACGACAAACAGACCTAAAATCACTAATCGCCTACTCATCTGTCAGTCATATGGGTTTAGTAGCAGGAGGAATCCTAATTCAAACCCCATGAGGTTTTACCGGAGCCCTTGTATTAATGATTGCCCATGGCTTGGTCTCTTCCGCCCTATTTTGTCTAGCTAATACAACTTACGAGCGGACCCACAGCCGAACAATAATCTTAGCTCGAGGATTACAAATTATCTTTCCACTAACAGCTACATGGTGATTCATCTCAAACCTAGCAAACCTAGCCCTGCCCCCTCTACCTAACCTAATAGGAGAACTAGTCATTATTACAGCAATATTTAATTGATCTCCCTGAACACTGGCCTTAACCGGAACAGGAACTTTAATTACCGCGGCCTACTCCTTATACCTCTTCCTAATAACCCAACGAGGACCACTACCACAACACATCATTAATCTACAACCCTTCCACACACGAGAGCATCTACTAATAACACTCCACCTCCTCCCAGTCATCCTCCTTATTACAAAGCCCGAAATCATGTGAGGCTGATGATACTGTAGATATAGTTTAACATAAAACATTAGATTGTGGTTCTAAAAATAGAGGTTAAACTCCCCTTATCCACCGAAAGAGGCCCGAGGCAGTAAGGATTGCTAATCCCTATCCCCATGGTTAAATTCCATGGCTCATTCGAAGCTTCTAAAGGATAATAGTTCATCCGTTGGTCTTAGGAACCAAAAACTTTTGACGCCACTCCAGTAGCAGCTATGGCAAATACTATTATAACTACTACCCTACTCCTAACTCTGACAATTCTAATCTGACCACTCATAATAACACTAACCCCAAAACCCCTAAACCAGAGCTGAGCCCTAAAATATGCTAAAACCGCTGTTAGTACTGCGTTCTTCATCAACATTATCCCCCTAATCATTTTTCTAGACCAAGGAGCAGAAAATATTATTACAACCTGAAACTGAATAAATATCATAAACTTTGACATCAACATCAGCTTCAAATTCGACCACTATTCATTAATCTTTACCCCCATTGCCCTCTACGTAACATGATCAATTTTAGAATTTGCTTCATGATATATACACTCCGACCCATATCTAAACCGATTCTTCAAATATCTTCTACTATTTCTAGTAGCTATAATTATTCTAGTAACCGCCAACAACCTATTTCAACTATTTATCGGCTGAGAAGGAGTCGGCATTATATCATTCCTACTAATTGGGTGATGGCACGGACGAGCCGACGCTAATACAGCAGCTCTCCAAGCAGTGCTCTACAACCGAGTTGGAGATGTAGGCCTAATCCTCGCCATCGCCTGAATTGCAATAAACCTCAACTCATGAGAGATTCCACAAATCTTCCTATTATCCAAAGAATTTGATATAACTCTCCCTCTAATAGGCATTATCCTAGCCGCCACAGGAAAATCCGCCCAATTTGGCCTACACCCTTGACTACCCTCAGCAATAGAAGGCCCAACTCCAGTATCAGCCCTACTCCACTCAAGTACAATAGTAGTCGCAGGTATCTTTCTACTAATCCGACTACACCCATTAATAGAAAATAACCAACTAGCCCTAACCACCTGCCTATGCTTAGGTGCCTTAACAACCTTATTTACCGCTGCCTGTGCCTTAACCCAAAATGATATCAAAAAAATTGTAGCATTCTCAACATCAAGCCAACTAGGCTTAATAATAGTAACCATTGGGTTAAATCAACCACAACTAGCCTTCTTACATATTTGCACACACGCCTTCTTTAAAGCCATACTTTTCCTATGCTCCGGCTCAATTATTCACAGCTTAAATGATGAACAAGATATCCGAAAAATAGGAGGCTTACATAAACTAATGCCATTCACCTCCTCCTGCCTCATTATTGGCAGCCTAGCACTTACAGGTATACCCTTCCTAGCAGGCTTCTTCTCAAAAGATGCAATCATCGAAGCCCTCAATACCTCTTACCTAAACGCCTGGGCCCTAGCCTTAACACTAATTGCCACGTCCTTCACCGCAGTATACAGCCTCCGAGTTATCTTTTTCGTAACTATAGGCTCACCCCGATTCTCATCACTGTCTCCAATTAACGAAAACCACTCCGCAGTAATTGCACCAATCGAACGCCTTGCCTGAGGAAGTATCATCGCAGGACTAATTATCATCTCAAACTTCCTTCCATCAAAAACTCCCACTATAACAATACCTTTATCCCTTAAGATAGCCGCACTAGCCGTCACAATTACAGGCCTTATCATTGCCCTAGCCCTTGCCACAACAACCTCCAAACAAATCAAAATTATCCCCACCCTTACACTCCACAATTTCTCCAACATACTAGGATTCTTCCCACCAATCATTCATCGTCTCATCCCAAAACTTAACCTTACTCTAGGAAAACAAGCCACTAAAATTGACCGACAATGAATAGAAATAGGGCCAAAAGGCCTCCACCCATTCCACCACTCCATATCCTCAATATTTGACAATATTGATTCAAATATTATCAAAATTTACCTAACCTTCTACCTAATCTCCACAGCCCTAATCATTGCCCTCCTAGCTACATTCTAAACTGCTCGAAGCGTCCCACGGCCTAACCCTCGCGTCAACTCTAATACTACAAAAAGACATAACAATAATACCCACGCACACACAACTAACATACCCCCTCCAACAGAATATATTAAAGAAACTCCACTAACATCACCACGCACCACAAAAAACTCCTTAAACTCATCCACAACAACCCAATAATCCCCATAACCACCTCAAAACCACCATACCGCAACTCCCACCCCTAACAAATACATTAAAACATAAGCCTTAACAGACCCCACCCCCCATGTCTCAGGAAAAGGCTCAGCAGCTAAAGCTGCCGAGTACGCAAATACCACCAACATTCCACCCAAATAAATCAAAAACAATATTAAACCAACTAATGACCCACCATGTCCCACCAAAGCCCCACACCCCACCCCCGCTGCAACAGCCAACCCCAAAGCAGCGAAATAAGGTGCAGGATTAGAAGCAACCCCCACCAAACCCACCACCAGACTTAACAAAAGCAAATTAAGAAAATATAACATAATTCTCACCCGGGCTTAACCAGGACTAATGACTTGAAAACCCACCGTTGTAATTCAACTATGAGAACCATGGTCACCCGAAAAACCCACCCCCTATTCAAAATCGCCAACGACGCACTAATTGACCTTCCTGCCCCATCCAATATTTCCGCATGATGAAACTTTGGTTCCCTACTATTATTATGCCTTATAGTACAGATCCTAACAGGACTTTTCCTAGCCATACATTATACCTCAGACATCTCTACTGCCTTCTCATCCGTAGCCCACATCTGTCGAGATGTAAATTACGGATGAGTCATCCGCAACTTACATGCCAACGGAGCTTCATTCTTTTTCATCTGTATTTACCTACACATCGGACGAGGATTATATTATGGCTCTTACTTATATAAAGAAACCTGAAATATTGGAGTAGTACTTCTCCTATTAGTTATAATAACCGCCTTCGTCGGATATGTTTTACCATGAGGTCAAATATCATTTTGAGGCGCCACAGTAATCACAAATCTCCTATCAGCTGTCCCTTACATAGGAGATATACTAGTACAATGAATTTGAGGTGGCTTCTCCGTAGACAATGCAACACTAACACGATTCTTCGCATTTCACTTCCTACTTCCATTCGTAATTGTCGCAGCCACAGTATTACATGCCTTATTCCTACACGAAACAGGCTCCAATAACCCAATTGGCCTAAACTCCGACGCAGACAAAATCTCCTTCCACCCATACTTCTCCTATAAAGATGTATTAGGATTCATAATCCTCCTCACAGCCCTCGCATCTTTAGCCCTCTTCTCACCAAACCTTTTAGGAGATCCAGAAAACTTCACCCCAGCCAACCCATTAGTAACACCGCCCCACATCAAACCAGAATGATACTTCCTATTTGCATATGCCATCCTACGATCAATCCCAAATAAGCTAGGAGGGGTCCTGGCCCTACTATTCTCCATCCTAGTATTAATAGTTGTTCCCCTATTACACACCTCTAAACAACAAGGCCTCACTTTCCGCCCCCTCTCCCAATTCCTATTCTGAGCCCTAGTAGCAGACGTAGCCATTCTCACTTGAATTGGCGGTATACCAGTCGAACACCCATTCATCATTATCGGACAAATCGCCTCCATTTTATATTTTCTCTTCTTCCTAGTCCTAAACCCCCTAGCAGGATGACTAGAAAACAAACTCCTTAACCTCAACTGCCCTAGTAGCTTAGTCACAAAGCGCCGGTCTTGTATCCGGAGATCGAAGGTTAAAATCCTTCCTAGTGCCAGAAAAGAGAGATTTTAACTCCCACCCCTAACTCCCAAAGCTAGGATTCTCAATTAAACTATTTTCTGCTAACACTCAACAGTCAGACCCCGACCCCCACATGTTTACTATGGTTTAGTACATAATATGCATGATATAGCACTATGGTTTAGTACATAATATGCATAATATAACATTATGGTTTAAATACATTAAATTATATATTAACACAAATACTACCATCACCATATTTGCTTAATTACATTTTAATGTTATGGTTTAGTATTTATTATTAAACAAACAACCCATTTTAAAACATGAAATTTTTAACTTTTTAATGGCTTTATGCACTGTTATGAATCTTGTTTTAATTGACATACCTTTATTTAATAAATTTTAAATGTAGTAAGAAATCACCAATCTTGTTATTCAAGGATACATCATGTATGATAGAATCAAGGACATAACTGGCAGGGTAACACAACTCACATTATTACTGGCATTTGGTTCCTATTTCAAGTCCATGACTTGATAGTCCTCAATAAATGAATTATACTGGCATAAGTTATTGGTGTAGTCCTAAGTAGCACAAACCCCCCATGCCAAGGCATTCATTTAAAGGCATGGGGTATTTTTTATTTTAGGTCACTTTCATTTGGCATAATTCATGCAGGCTGTCAATAGTTCTTGAAGGTAGTCCATTTAAATTTTGCCTGCAAGTATTAGATAATGTAATGCTTACTAAGACATGGCTTGAAAACATACTATTATTGATACCAAGTACATAATCTTACTACTAGATCCACATACCTATCCTATATGAGGCCCCGCTTTCGCGCGCGACAAACCCCCCTACCCCCCATGCCGAATGAGTCCTAATTAATCCTGTCAAACCCCTAAACCAGGTAAGGCTCGATTGGCATGTCAGTAAAGTATAAATGCATACTGATATATAGTGTTATAAATTTAAACCATATTATATA